AAATGCATTATTTTAATAGTGTAAATAAGCGCATTTTGGGCCCTAAATAAACTACTAGAGGTTTTCCTGTTTCCGGGGGTTTTCAGGAGTCTTAGTGATCTCTCGAGTTTTGGGGGGTAGGGGGGTTTTACGCGCAGAAACCGGGGGTCATATCAGGTATCTCTCTATTGAAAAAGCACTATTTATGCTCTTGAGATTATGATATGCAATTCTTTATGTAATATCTTTCCAACACACATACTTATTACTTGCTTCATTCGTTATGGGCTCACGCTTGTTAGTCATTACCGTGTGCACTCTGAAATGTCAATTGAAAGGAAAAAAAAAAAAGAGAACCACTTGCCCGATGGAGTGAACGCTCGGCATGCTGGGTCATCTCGCTTTTGTACTCCAACATTAACTTATGTAAGCGTCGATGAAAGTGCGGGGAGTAATATCAATCAATGGCCCTGAAGTAGGAACCAAATGCCAGGAATAGTGCACTGTGTGTGACCCCCACAAATACTTGTCCCTCACCTTCAATAACCGTTAGCAATATAGAAATCAACTGATGGTCGGTTCTTACTACATCGCTTACTGTGATATGACGAGATGTTGGGAAACGTATAACTTAACTTATGGATGAAATGTGTTCGGTCTTAAATTTCGCCTGTACTTAATAGTTAAAATGTTAGGCATATCTCTACTTGGTTTGTATAAACCTTAGTTTATATGGTGTTATATGAGGGCTGTAATACTAGATATGTTGATTATACATGTATATGTCCTGGAATGCCATTGAAATGGTAAATATAAATTAATGGTGATATTACATACATGCACTACGCACATATTATGGTATAGTACATACGCGCAAAGAATAGTTTAGCTTAGAATCCTAGCTTTGGGAGTTAGGGGTAGGAGTTAGAATCTCCTTTCTTTGAGCAGTAGGGAGGACTTTAACCTCCGACATCCGGCTTACAAGACCGGCGCTCTTACGCTGAGCTACTAGTGCACGACCATCCAAGGGCTTTATTTTCCGCCCAGCCCGCTAGCGGAGAGAGGATGAGAAAGAGGGAAAAATATAAGACGGATGCGACTTGGCCAATAATAATGTACGGGTGTTCTACAGGCATGCCTCCGATTCATGTCAAGATGGCGACATCTGCGATAAGAGTTCAAAATAGGAATTGTGTGACGGGGCGGAAGGTTAGGCCCCGCTGCTTAGAGGTGTGGAGAATGGGAACAACTATAAGTACAAGGATGGAGGCAAGGAGGGCTAAAACTCCGCCTAGTTTGTTGGGGATGGAGCGTAGGATTGCATAGGCAAACAGAAAGTATCATTCGGGCTTGATGTGGGGCGGAGTAACCAAGGGGTTCGCCGGGGTAAAGTTGTCAGGGTCTCCCAAGAGATTTGGTGAAAATAGAGCGAGGGCTGTGAGGCCAATAAGTAGAGCTGCAAAGCCCAGAAGGTCTTTATATGAAAAGTAGGGGTGAAATGAGATTTTGTCAGCATCTGAGTTCAGGCCGAGGGGGTTATTCGAGCCCGTCTGGTGTAGGAAGATAAGGTGGACGAAAGTGGCTCCTGCAACAACGAATGGGAATAGGAAATGGAAGGCAAAAAAGCGGGTCAGAGTAGCGTTATCGACTGAGAAGCCCCCTCAAATTCATTGAACGAGAGAACTACCGATATAGGGAACTGCGGAGAGAAGGTTAGTAATGACTGTTGCTCCTCAGAACGATATTTGTCCTCAAGGCAAAACATAACCAACGAAAGCAGTCATCATCACAAGAAGGAACAGGATAACCCCCACGTTTCATGTCTCCTTATAAAGGTAAGAGCCGTAATATAGCCCACGGCCGATGTGTATATAAAGGCAGATAAAGAAGAAGGAGGCTCCGTTAGCATGTAGGTTGCGGATAAGTCATCCGTAGTTGACGTCCCGGCAGATGTGCCCGACGGAAGAGAAGGCAGTTGCGATATCGGAGGTGTAGTGTATGGCTAAGAAAAGTCCTGTTAGGATCTGAATAATTAAGCAGAGGCCTAGTAGGGAACCAAAGTTTCATCAGACTGAGATATTGGAGGGGGCTGGTAGGTCAACCAGAGCATCATTTGCAATTTTTAGTAGGGGGTGAGTTTTTCGTAGGCTTGCCATTAAAGGTTCTTGTAGTTGAATAACAACGGTGGTTTTTCATGCCATTAGTCCTGGTTAAAGTCCTGGCAGGAATTATGACCTATATTATGTCTTTGTTCTTATTAGGGCTGGTGTTGGGGTTGGTTGCCGTGGCTTCTAATCCCTCCCCCTATTTTGCTGCTTTGGGGTTAGTAGTTGTAGCGGGAATGGGGTGTGGTGTTCTCGTGGGCCATGGGGGCCCCTTTTTGTCCTTGGTCCTCTTTCTAATTTATTTAGGAGGGATGCTAGTGGTATTTGCATATTCAGCAGCTTTGGCCGCTGAGCCCTTCCCGGAAGGGTGAGGGAGCCGCCCAGTTGTAGCATACATGGTTTTGTACGTACTTGGGGTGTGCTTGGCCTCTAGTGCGGTGTGGGGTGGATGGTACGAGTCGTCTTGGGTTCCGGCTGATGAGCTGGGGGACTTTAGTATGTCTCGTGGAGACATTGGAGGGGTAGCCCTAATATACTCTTTAGGAGGGGGGATACTAGTGATTAGTGCATGGGTGTTGCTTTTAACGCTATTTGTTGTTTTAGAATTAACGCGGGGGCTTAGTCGAGGGACTCTTCGGGCGGTTTAATAGGTGGCTATAAGAAGGGCGAGGGTAAGAGAAAGAAGGAATAAGGCCAGGTAGGTTTTAATCAAGCCCTGTTGTGTATTACTTGTGGTAGTTACCAAAGGAATGTTGGAGGAAGCGACAGCTTTAGGGCCAATTTTCTCAATTCAGGTTTGGTCCAGTATTTGGCTAGCAACTGTTTGTCCCAACACAAGGTTGAGTTTAGGGGTGGCTCGGTGAATAATAGATGGGAAAAATCCCAGTATGTTAGAGAAGTGGTGGGGGGCTAAGTATGGTGTTTTTTGGAATTGCTTATTCGTGAGGGACGCTAGCTCTAGGGCGAGAATAAGGCCAGTAATTGTTACTAGAAGGGCGGCTAGTTTGAGGAGAGGGGGCATGGTCATGATTGGGGTTTTTAGTGGGACAATGCTTGAGGTAATTAAAAGGCCAGCAACGATGCTTCCCCATGCGAGGCGCTTAATCGGATTAATTACTGCTGGATTATTTTCATTGATAGGGGAGAGTGAGTTAAATCGGGGGTGCCCCATAGATACGAAAAAGACCACCCGAAGGCTATAGATTGCTGTAAAGGAGGTGGCTAGAAGGGTGAGGACAAGGGCTCAGGCGTTTAGGTGGGATGTGTTTAGGGCCTCAATAATTGCGTCTTTTGAGAAGAAGCCCGCAAGGAAGGGGGTGCCCGTAAGGGCAAGGCTTCCGATTGTTAGACAAGAGGAGGTGAAGGGGGTAAGGTGGTGCATGCCCCCCATTTTACGAATGTCTTGCTCGTCATTTAGGCTGTGGATTACTGACCCGGAGCAGAGGAAAAGTATTGCTTTAAAAAAGGCGTGGGTACAAATGTGCAAGAAAGCTAGCTGGGGTTGGTTAAGTCCAATAGTCACTATTATCAGGCCCAGCTGGCTTGATGTTGAGAAGGCAACAATTTTCTTGATGTCATTTTGGGTTAAAGCGCAGGTGGCGGTAAATAGGGTGGTTAGGGCCCCTAAGCAGAGGCAGGTGGTTAAGGCGGTTTGATTACCCTCTAGAAGAGGGCTCATACGGACGAGCAAAAAAATTCCAGCAACGACCATAGTGCTGGAGTGTAGTAGGGCAGAGACCGGCGTAGGACCTTCCATGGCAGAGGGAAGCCAGGGGTGAAGGCCAAACTGGGCGGATTTGCCGGTGGCGGCAACAATTAGCCCTAAAAGTGGGAAAGTAAGATCAAAGTCCTTAGAGGCTGCAAAGATCTGTTGTATTTCCCACGAGTTTAGGTTCATGGCTATCCATGCTATGGCGAAGATTAAACCGATGTCCCCGACACGGTTGTAAACAACGGCTTGAAGAGCGGCGGTGTTAGCATCAGCTCGCCCGTATCACCACCCAATAAGGAGAAAAGACATGATGCCGACTCCCTCCCACCCGATAAACAATTGAAATATATTATTGGCTGTCACTAGAACAACCATAGCAATAAGGAAAACTAGAAGATACTTGAAGAACCGGTTTATGTTGGGGTCTGCATGCATATACCAAGATGCAAACTCGAGGATGGACCATGTAACATAGAGGGCGATAGGTGTAAAAATAATTGAATAGTGGTCAAATTTAAGGCTAATGTTAACATCAAAGCAGGTTGTGTTTATTCAGCTTCAAGAGGTGACAATCGTTTCCGCCCCTTCATTAAAGAACAAAAATAATGGGAGGAGGCTGACAAAGAAGGCCAGCTTTACTGCCGTTTTAACATGCGAGACAGCCCAGCTAGGAGCCTGAGTACGAGGGGAAAGGGTTGAAAGTACGGGGTAGGCCAATAGCGCAAAAATAATGATTAGGCTGGAGGTTATTATCAGTGAAGTGGGGTGCATAGCTACTACTTGGATTTGCACCAAGAGTTTTTGGTTCCTAAGACCAATGGATGAGCTGTTATCCTTTAGAAGCGGTTCGAGTGAGCCCTGGGGTTCAACCAAGGTCGCGGAGATTAGCAGTCTTCGTTGCTAGCGAGCCTCTCTCGGTGGACAAGGGGGCTCTAACCCCTGTCTTTAGAATCACAATCTAATATTTTTCTTAAACTATATCTACATGCGGCTCACCCTCAGATTAGCTCAGGCTTCAGAACAAGCAGAAGTAGTGGAATAAGATGAAGGGCCATAAGAAGGTGCTCTCGCGTGTGAGAGGGGTCTAGTGCAATAATATGTGTTGGAAGAGGGCCTCGTTGAGTCATAAGGAATATATAGAGGGAGTAGCTCGCGGTAATAAGGGTTCCTGCTCCCGTTAATACGAGGGTTCATCAGGACCAGTTAAATATAGAGGTAATAATCATGATTTCCCCCATAAGATTGGGCAAGGGAGGGAGTGCTAGGTTGGCAAGACTTGCAACAAATCATCATGTGGTCATTAGCGGAAGTACTACTTGCAGGCCTCGAGCTAAAAGCATGGTTCGGCTGTGGGTTCGTTCATAGTTTGTGTTAGCAAGGCAGAAGAGTGCTGAGGATGCGAGGCCATGGGCAATTATAAGAATTAAAGCTCCGCTGAAACCCCAGGGGGTTTGGATAAGAATACCACCGACGACCAAGCCTATGTGGCTCACGGAGGAATAGGCGATGAGGGATTTTAAATCTGTTTGACGGAGACAGATTGAACCAGTTATGATTACTCCCCAAAGGGCAAAAACGATAAAGGGGTAGCTCAGTTCCTGAGTTAGGGGGTCTAATATAACAACTATTCGGATCATTCCGTAACCTCCTAGCTTTAACAGAACGGCAGCAAGGACTATTGAGCCGGCAACAGGGGCTTCAACATGTGCTTTGGGAAGCCAGAGGTGGACGCCGTACAGTGGCATTTTTACCAAAAATGCAAGAAGGCACCCTGCTCATCATAGTTTGTCCCCGTAAGATGTAAGTTGAACTGGGTCTGAGTATTGTAGGGTCAGCAACGATAGGGTGCCAGCGCTGTTTTGAAGGAGAAGGAGGGCGACTAATAGGGGTAGGGACCCAGCTAAAGTATAAAAAAGAAAGTAGATACCTGCGTTCAGCCGCTCGGTCTGATTGCCCCAGCGGGTAATAATAATTAGCGTGGGGATAAGAGTAGCTTCAAATATAACATAAAATATAATAATTTCGGTGGCCCCAAAGGCTATAATAAGAAAAATCTGAAGGGAGGTAAGTAGGGTAATGTATGTTCGTTGTCGATTTAGTGGTTCAAGCGTTGTGTGGTTCTGGCTCGCTATAATTATAAGGGGAAGTAGCCAACAAGTCAGGACAAGAAGTGGCGTAGACAGGGGGTCTGTTGCCATGTAGCCATTAAGGCTGGACCAGCCTGTCTCGGATATGTTTACCAGTCAAGATAGGCTGAGTAGTGCAATAACTAGGCTTTGCGTAAGAGTTGTGGGCCACAGTCACTTGGGTTTAACTATCCAAGCGGTGGGGATTAGCATAAGAGTAGGGATTAAGATTTTTAGCATTGTAGGAGGTTCAGGCTTTGTAGGTGGTCTGTGCCGTGGGTTCGCGCGGTGGCTACTAACAGGGCTAGGCCAGCACTTGCTTCACAGGCCGAAAATGCTAGTAAAAGCATGGGGGCTGCGGAAAAACTTGTGGCCCCCAACTGTAAAGTCCACAGGGAAAGGGCAATAAATAAAGAAAGCATTATACCTTCTAAGCAGAGAAGGGCGGAAAGTAGGTGGGTGCGATGAAAAGCTAGGCCAGTCAGTCCTAGTATAAAAGCCGATGAGAAGGCAAAGTGAACGGGGGTCATTAGGTAATTATGGACTTTAACCATAAGTGTTTGAGCCGAAATCAAAGGTTTTTCTTAAACTAATTGCCTATTCGGCTCATTCTAGGCCACCTTGAAGCCATTCGTAGATCAGCCCCAAAGTAAGGAGAACTAAAACTGTAGTAGCCCACAGGAATGTTAATAACGGGGACGCTAGTTGATCTCCCCAGGGCAGGGGAAGTAAGAGGGCAATCTCTAGGTCAAACAGCAAGAAGAGAATTGCGACTAGAAAAAACCGTAGTGAAAAGGGGAGTCGGGCTGACCCGAGGGGGTCAAATCCGCATTCATAGGGGGAGAGCTTTTCGTGATCAGGGGTCATCTGGGGAAGTCAAAAGGACACGACGGCCAAAATAACGGAGAGAGCTGCGGTAATAGTAATCACAGTTGTAACTAAATTCATTATCTTTCCTTGGACTTTAACCAAGACCGGGTGATTGGAAGTCACTTATACTAACTTAGTACTAGAAAGATTAGGATCCTCATCAGTAGATGGAGATATATAGGAATAGTCAGACGACGTCTACGAAGTGTCAGTATCAGGCGGCTGCTTCAAATCCGAAGTGATGCTCGGATGTAAAATGATAACGAATTTGACGGAGCAGACAAACTGCGAGGAAGGAGGAGCCAATGATGACATGAAGTCCATGGAAGCCGGTGGCCACAAAGAAAGTAGATCCGTATACGCCGTCTGCAATTGTGAATGGGGCTTCATAGTACTCTATTCCCTGCAGGAAAGTAAAATAAAATCCGAGGAGGATTGTTAGTGTGAGGGATTGAATGGCCTGCTTCCGCTCACCCTCCATAATGCTATGATGGGCCCATGTGACGGTAACGCCGGAGGCAAGAAGAACGGCTGTATTAAGCAGGGGTACTTCAAAGGGGTCAAGCGTGGTGATGCCTGTGGGTGGCCAGCATCCGCCCAGTTCAGGCGTGGGGGCGAGACTTGCGTGGTAGAAAGCCCAGAAGAACCCTAGGAAAAAGAAAACTTCTGAGGTGATGAAGAGAATTATTCCGTAGCGAAGCCCCTTTTGAACTGGGGGTGTGTGGTGGCCTTGAAAGGTGCCTTCTCGTACGATGTCTCGTCATCACTGATATATGGTGAGAAGAAGAAGAACTGTTCCAAGGGTCATCAGGGTTGTGGATTGGAAGTGGAACCAGGTTGCGAGACCTGATGTCATCAATAGGGCAGCAATTGCGCCTGTCAAAGGTCAGGGGCTGGGGTCAACTATGTGGTAGGGGTGTGCTTGATGGGCCATTAAACGTTTTCTTGAAGATAAAGTGTTAGGAGGAGAACAAATACGTAGGCCTGAATCATCGCTACTGCAATTTCCAACAGGGTTAAGAGAACAAGAACTGTTGAGGTTAGAAGGGCCACGGCAGGCATTAGGGGCAATAGAACGAAGGCAGCTGTGGCAATTAGTTGAATAAGAAGATGGCCGGCTGTTAAATTTGCCGTCAGCCGAACTCCAAGGGCCAGAGGGCGGATAAATAAGCTAATTGTCTCAATAATAATAAGTACTGGAATTAGGGGGCCTGGTGTGCCTTCTGGCAGAAGATGACCTAATGCATGGGTTGGTTGGTTTCGTATCCCGATAATTACTGTTGCAAGTCAGAGGGGGGTTGCAAGGCCTAAGTTGAGGGAAAGCTGGGTGGTAGGTGTAAAAGTGTAAGGGAGAAGGCCAATCATGTTTAGAGTAATCAAGAAAATTATCAAAGAGGTTAAAAGGGCGGCCCACTTGTGTCCTCCGAGGCTTAAGGGGAGAAGAAGCTGTTGGGTAAAGCGGTTAATAAATCAACCTTGAAGAGCGAGGAAACGGTTATTTAACCACCGGGCGGTGGGTGTGGGGTATAAAATCCAAGGGAGGGTTAAGGCGAGGGCCATTAGAGGAATTCCTAGGTATGTGGGGCTCATAAACTGGTCAAAGAAGCTTAGTGTCATGGTCAGGTTCAGGGTTCTGTTTTAGGCTTCTCGGTGCTCTGAAGCGTTGGTTCGTTTGGGAAAGTGTGAGCCAACACCTTTGGGGGAATAATGGTTAAAAAAACTAATCATGAAAAGACTAGGATTGCAAATCAAGGCGCGGGGTTGAGTTGAGGCATGTCGCTAGGGGTGGTTGGGAGGCACCAATCTTTAGCTTAAAAGGCTAACGCTAGGCCCTATTTAGCTTCTTAGCGAGGCGTCTTCAAGTATTCGGGACGATCAGTTTTCAAAGTGCTCTAGGGGAACTGCTTCAACTACAATAGGTATAAAGCTGTGATTTGCACCACAAATCTCAGAGCATTGGCCATAGAAAACACCTGGTCGGGAGGCAATGAAAGCGGTTTGATTTAATCGGCCTGGAACTGCGTCCATTTTAACACCGAGGGCTGGAACGGCCCATGAGTGAAGGACGTCATCGGCGGAGACTAAAACTCGGATGGGGGACTCTACGGGGATAACTATTCGATGGTCTGCCTCTAGGAGACGAAACTGGCCAGGGGTCAGATCTTGTGTGGGGATTATATATGCGTCGAATCCGAGGTCTTCGTAGTCTGTGTATTCGTAGCTTCAGTATCACTGGTGGCCTACGGCTTTAATTGTAAGAAGGGGGTTGTTAATCTCATCTATAAGGTAAAGAATGCGGAGAGAGGGGAGGGCAATGAGAATGAGAATAATTGCTGGGAGAACAGTTCAAATGATTTCAATTTCTTGGGAATCTAAGATATACTTGTTGGTTAGTTTGGTGGAAACTATAGCCACAATAATGTAAAGCACTAAAGTGCTAATTAAGAAGACAATTATTAAGGCGTGGTCATGAAAATGAAGAAGTTCTTCTATTACAGGTGAAGCTGCATCTTGAAATCCTAGCTGTGAGGGATGGGCCATTGGGGGGGGGGGGCAAGACACGCGGGAATTTAACCCACAATTCTGCCTCGACAAGGCGGCGTAATGTACCTTTTTACTAGTGTCTTATAAAGAAAGTGACAGAGCGGTTATGTGGTTGGCTTGAAACCAACCCATGGGGGTTCGACTCCTCCCTTTCTCGTTAGTTTGACTGAACTTGAACAAATGCAGGCTCCTCAAAAGTGTGGTAAGGAGGAGGGCAGCCGTGTAGTCACTCCACATTAGTTGTTGTAAGTTCCACTGCCAAGACTTCTCGTTTAGCAGCAAATGCTTCTCAGATGATAAACAGGAACATAATTACTGCTACTAAAGAGATTAGGGAGCCAAYTGAGGAGACGGTGTTCCACAGGGTGTAGGCATCTGGGTAGTCTGAATACCGACGGGGCATTCCAGCAAGCCCCAGGAAGTGTTGAGGGAAAAAGGTTAAATTGACACCCGCGAACATCACTCCGAAATGGATTTTTGTTCAAGTACTGTGAAGGGTGTACCCTGAAAACAGGGGGAATCAGTGTACGAAGCCAGCAACAATAGCAAAGACGGCCCCCATAGATAGAACGTAGTGGAAGTGGGCGACTACGTAATAAGTATCATGAAGTACGATGTCTAGGGAGGAGTTGGCAAGAATAATTCCCGTTAGGCCTCCAACCGTAAAGAGGAAAATAAACCCGAGTGCTCAAAGAAGGGGGGTCTCTCACTTAATAGAGCCTCCGTGAAGGGTTGCAAGTCAGCTAAAGACCTTCACCCCCGTAGGAATTGCGATGATCATGGTGGCGGAGGTAAAATATGCACGTGTGTCTACGTCTATTCCGACTGTAAACATGTGGTGGGCCCACACGATAAATCCTAGAAGACCGATGGCCATCATTGCCCACACCATTCCTATATAGCCAAAAGGCTCCTTTTTACCAGAATAGTAGGCAACAATATGTGAAATTATTCCAAAGCCAGGAAGAATAAGAATGTACACTTCAGGATGGCCGAAAAATCAGAACAAGTGTTGGTAAAGAATTGGGTCACCCCCTCCTGCCGGATCAAAAAAGGTAGTGTTTAGATTACGATCTGTTAGGAGCATAGTAATCCCGGCTGCAAGCACGGGGAGTGAAAGGAGCAGAAGAACGGCGGTAATGAGTACGGATCAAACGAAGAGCGGTGTCTGGTATTGAGAAATGGCAGGAGGTTTTATGTTAATAATGGTTGTGATAAAATTAATTGCTCCAAGAATTGAAGAAATCCCCGCCAGGTGAAGAGAAAAGATTGTTAAATCAACAGAGGCCCCGGCGTGCGCTAAATTACCAGAAAGGGGCGGGTATACCGTCCACCCTGTACCAGCTCCCGCCTCAACCCCAGAAGAGGCAAGGAGGAGGAGGAAAGAAGGGGGGAGAAGCCAAAAACTCATGTTATTTATACGGGGAAACGCCATGTCTGGGGCCCCGATCATTAGGGGAATAAGTCAGTTTCCGAAGCCCCCGATCATGATTGGTATTACTATAAAGAAAATTATTACGAATGCATGTGCTGTAACAATTACATTATAAATTTGGTCGTCGCCTAGTAGGGCGCCGGGCTGGCTTAACTCTGCTCGAATGAGGAGGCTTAGAGCTGTGCCCACTATTCCGGCTCATGCACCAAATACTAGATAAAGGGTGCCAATGTCTTTGTGATTAGTCGAGAAAAATCAGCGTGTGATGGCCACAGGTAGGATGGCTGAGCTTTTAAGCGGTGGATTGTAGTCCCATAGACAGAGGTTTGAGTCCTCTTCTTACCAAGCCCTAAGGTGTTTAACATATAAGATTGCAAATCTTAAGAGGCAGACTAACCCCTGCTAGGGCTTTCCCCCGCCTTCTAAATGCCTGACAAGGCGGGGGAAAGTAGGTTGATGCCCGCTGGTTTGAGCGCTTAGCTGTTAACTAAGAATTCGCAGGATCGAGGCCTGCCCACCTAGAAAGGCTTTAGCTTAATTAAAGTACCTGTTTTGCATGCAGGAGATGTGGGGTAGTGTCCCGCAAGTCTTATCAGGGGCTGGGAGATTCTCACTCCCGCTTAGGGCTTTGAAGGCCCTTGGTCTTGTGTTAGCCTAAGCCTCTTAGATGGTCAGCAGTGCTATTGCGGCGGGTGTTAGGGGTAACAGGAGTAGGGTTGCTGTGGTCGAGGTAGCAACGGGGAGAGTAAGTTGTGTGGGTGAAAAGCGTCAAGGGGTCACGCCAGTAATATTGTTGGGGGATATCGTAAGCGTTATAGCATATGACAGGCGGAGGTAAAAGTAGAGGCTAAGGAGGGCGGCTAATGCAGCCAGTGTTGCAGTAAGAGCGAGGTCTTGCTTGGCAAGCTCTTGTAAAATAAGTCATTTTGGTATAAACCCCGTAAGAGGGGGAAGGCCCCCTAAGGAAAGTAAGATGAGGGGGGCGAGGGCTGTTAGGGCGGGTGCTTTTGCTCAGGAGGTTGCCAGGGTATTTAAAGTGGTGGAGTCATTTAATTTAAATACAAGGAAAGTTGAAAATGTTATAACAAAGTAAGTAAATAGGGTAAGAAGGGTAAGGGAGGGCGAAAATTGTATAACCAGAATTATTCAGCCGAGGTGGGCGATCGAAGAGTAAGCAAGAATTTTTCGTAGCTGGGTCTGATTTAGCCCCCCTCAGCCTCCGACGAGGGTTGAGGTAAGACCAAGAATGATGAGAAGGGTGGAGTTGGAGGGTTGGATTTGTATAAGCAGGGCGAAGGGGGCCAGTTTTTGTCAGGTGGAGAGAATTAGCCCGGTGGTTAGGTCCAATCCTTGGAGAACCTCGGGTAATCACGCATGAACTGGGGCGAGGCCCACTTTTAGTGCAAGCGCTAAAGTAACGAGCGTAACTGGAAGGGGATGAGACATTTGTTGAATGTCTCATTGTCCTGTTATTCATGCATTGGTGGTGCTTGCAAACAGAAGCATTGCAGCTCCAGTGGCTTGGGTAAGAAAATATTTAGTGGTGGCTTCAACGGCTCGTGGGTGATGGTGTTGTGCTATTAGTGGAATAATGGCAAGGGTATTTATTTCAAGGCCTATTCAGGCAAGGAGCCAGTGGGAGCTGGCGAAGGTGATTGTAGTTCCCAGTCCCAGACCGAAGAGTAGGGTGGCTAAGATGTAGGGGTTCATTAGCAAAGGAAGGAGTTTAACCAACATGTTTGGGGTATGGGCCCAAAAGCTTAATTAGCTGACTTTACTAGGAAGTGGTGTAGTGGAAGCACTAAGAGTTTTGATCTCTTCAGGTAGGGTTCGAACCCCTTCTTTCTAAGGAGTTGGGGGGACTTTAACCCCCATAGTTCACTCTATCAAAGTGGCCCTTTGCTTCAGGCACAGCTCCGTGTCTACACTTGCGGAGGTAAACCGGCAAAGGCAATGGGGAGGGCGAGATGTCAAATAACCAGGGCGAGGGTAAGAGGGAGAAAATTTTTCCAGATTAAATGCATGAGCTGATCATACCGAAACCGGGGGTAGGAGGCCCGGACTCATAGGAATACGACTGATAGAAGGGCTGCTTTGGTCATTAGATTAATAGCGGTTAGTTCTGGTATTGATGGAATGTGAGAGGCTCCTAAAAATAGTGTGGCCGACAGCGTATTTATAAGTAAAATGTTAGCATACTCTGCGAGGAAGAAAAGGGCGAATGGGCCCCCTGCATACTCGACATTAAAGCCCGAAACAAGCTCTGACTCACCTTCGGTGAGGTCAAAGGGTGCCCGGTTAGTTTCAGCTAAGGTAGAAATATATCAYATAGCTGCTAGAGGTCAGGCAGGCAGAATTAACCATACGCTTTCTTGAGCAACGTTAAAGGTTTGAAGTGTGAAACCGCCTGTAAAGATGATAATGTTTAGAAGAATAAGGCCAAGACTAACCTCGTAAGAAATAGTCTGAGCAACTGCTCGAAGGGCCCCGATAAGGGCATATTTTGAATTAGATGCTCAGCCTGACCCTAAGATGGAGTATACCGCAAGGCTTGACAAAGCAAGAATAAATAGGATACCAAGGTTTAGGTCAATTACAGGGTAGGGAAGAGGTATGGGGGCTCATAAGGTAAGAGCGAGGGTGAGGGCTAATATGGGCGCTAACAAAAATAAGACCGGGGAGGCGGTAGAGGGGCGAACGGGTTCTTTAATGAAGAGCTTAAGACCGTCGGCAATGGGTTGTAAAAGCCCGTAGGGCCCTACGATATTTGGGCCTTTCCGCAGCTGTATATAGCCAAGTACTTTCCGTTCAAGAAGAGTAAGAAAAGCGACTGCCAGGAGAACAGGCACAATAAAGGTTAGGGGGTTAATAATGTGAGTAATGATTGTGGATATCATAGTTGAGGAGAGGACTTGAACCTCTGTAGAAAGGGCTTAGGTCTTTTGCAATTACCGGGCTCTGCCACCTTAACATGCCTTTTTCTTAGGCAAGAGGGCGTGCCCTTTTGCCTACTTTAGTTGACTTCACTAGGTAAGGGGGAGGCGTGCCTAGAGCATGGGCCTCTTCTTTTCGGTCCTTTCGTACTAGAAAAGAGCACAGCATAGATAGAAACTGACCTGGATTACTCCGGTCTGAACTCAGATCACGTAGGACTTTAATCGTTGAACAAACGAACCCTTAATAGCGGCTGCACCATTAGGATGTCCTGATCCAACATCGAGGTCGTAAACCCCCTTGTCGATATGGGCTCTAAAAGAGGATTGCGCTGTTATCCCTAGGGTAACTCGGTCCGTTGATCGGCATTGCCGGATCTTGCTGGTCAGAATTTCTGTTTACTAGAGCTGTAGCTCTTAGTTGTAGGAGGGGTGCTCCCATTCCACGTGGGGGTTTTCTAATTCCCCGCGGTCGCCCCAACCAAAGACATTAGGACAGATTCCATCTGGTTTGTTCCTTTATTCAGGACTATTAACATGATCTGTCTTGGTGTCTAAAGCTCCATAGGGTCTTCTCGTCTTATGTTTGTATTCCCGCTTCTGCACGGGAAGATCAATTTCATTGACTGGAGAGAGGAGACAGTTAAGCCCTCGTTATGCCATTCATACAGGTCTTCATTTAAAAGACAAGTGATTGCGCTACCTTCGCACGGTCAAAATACCGCGGCCGTTAAACTAATAGTCACAGGGCAGGCGGGACCTCTTATTTACTAAGTTTGCAAGAGGCGATGTTTTTGGTAAACAGGCGAGGCTTTGATGTGTTTGCCGAGTTCCTTCTCTCTCTTTTAGCCTTTCCCTGTGGGCACACCTGTGTGGGGTTAACGGTTAATTCCTGAACGCTTTTCTTGTTGTTTAATCTATTATTCAGTGCCCTCTTTGATTGGGGCCGTTAATGGTCGGCGGGGTGTCCGTTCCGACGTACACGTGTGCAGGGAGAGAGCCAAAGGCTCTCTTATTACTCATATTAGCATAATCACTCCCATGTAGGCATGGGATGGTTCAGTATGTTTAGGGGGATAAGATTATGTGATCAGAATAAGAAGGGTTAACGGTATATCTGAGCTTTAACGCTTTCTAAGGGGATGGCTGCTTTTAGGCCCACCCAAATATTTACCTTTGGTTTATTATGATCTTTACCCTCCTGATAAAGTTGTGTCTTGGTTCAAAGGGGCTGTACCCCCTTTGACTAACTCTCTCGGTTTCTTAAGCACATCAATAGGGGTTAAACTAAAGTGAAAAGAGAAGCCAGGAGGCTGAACTTCTATTCATTTCTTGAACAACCAGCTATAACTAGGTTCGGTAGGTCTGTCACCTCTACTCAAAGCTCCCCCCACTCTTTTGCCACAGAGACGGGTGTGCCCTATTAATAGGCTGTCTTGGAGTAGCTCACCCAGTTTCGGGATACCAAACTAAAGCACGCTTCGCTTGGGTTACACTTGCTAAATCATGATGCAAAAGGTACGAGTTTTGATCTCTGCTTTCTTAGGCTTCACTGGGTTGTTTCATTTCTCTTTCAGCATTCCCTTGCGGTACTTTCTCTATTGCGCCGGTGTCCCGTTTCTATCGCCTATACTAAGGGGGAAAAATGGTTTGTTTAATATAAATACTGGGGTACTCAGGGGTTATTAACAAGGGGGTGTTGAAGTTGTTTGAGCGGGCTAGCTATAAAGCTTCAGGGCGACCCGACTTGCACGGATGACTTCTCAGTGTAAGGGAGATGCTTTTCTATCTTAGCTACGCTCTGATTTTTCCAAGTGCACCTTCCGGTACACTTACCATGTTACGACTTGCCTCCCCTTTGCGATTATTATGGTTTAATTAATTAAGTTGGTAGGCTTGGGGAGAGTGACGGGCGGTGTGTGCGCGCTTCAGGGCCAATTTCAGCGGAACACTCTATTTCCTGCTTACTGCTAAATCCTCCTTCAGATGAACGTTTCAGTGCATCGTCCGTATTCGCTATGCTAGCGAATGTAGCCCATTTCTTCCCTTCCCATACGCTACACCTCGACCTGACGTTTTGGGTTCTACCAGTTTTGCTTACTATTTGACCTTCACAGGGTAAGCTGACGACGGCGGTATATAGGCGGGAAAAACAAGGAAAGGTGAGGTTGAACGGGGGTTATCGGTTCTAGAACAGGCTCCTCTAGGTGGATCTAAAGCACCGCCAAGTCCTTTGGGTTTTAAGCTAATGCTCGTAGTTCCCAGGCGGATAGTGGGTGTATAATACTATCAATGTTTAGGGCTAGGCATAGTGGGGTATCTAATCCCAGTTTGTGCCGTAGCTTTCGTGGGTTCAGACTAAATAAAGCCACCTTCGTGGTTGAACTTCTTATCTTCGGATGCGTATAACAGCCTGGAGGATGTTCGGCTTTAGTACAATTTTAACTTAACCACTCTTTACGCCGATGTCTGTCAACTTGGGCCTCTCGTATAACCGCGGTGGCTGGCACGAGTTTTACCGGCCCTCTTAGCTTTGACTAAGTCAAGTTTTCACTTAGGGCTTAATGTTTATCACTGCTGAGTTCCCTTGAGGGTGTGGCTAAGCAAGGCGTCGTGGGCTCACTAGGGTTGTGCCTGATACCAGCTCCTTGTTCCCGGACGGGGAACTATTAGGGCATTCTCACAGGAGTGCGGATACTTGCATGTGTAAGTTTAGCTAAAGGTGATAGTAAAGTCAGGACCAAGCCTTTGTGCTTGCGGAGCTTTCTAGGGCCCATCTTAACATCTTCAGTGTTATGCTTTGGTTAAGCTACGCTAGC